AATTCAGAGAAACCCTGGAATTAAAAATGGGCAATCCTGAGCCAAATCCTATTTTACGAAAACAAATAAGGGTTCAGAAGAAAGCGAGAATAAAAAAGGATAGGTGCAGAGACTCAATGGAAGCTGTTCTAACAAGTGGGGTTGACTTCTTTACGTTATTACATTAACGTAATCCTTATATCAAAACTACAGAAAGGATAAACCTATATACATACGTATATGTACTGAAATCCTATCTCAAATGATTAATGACGACCCGAATCTTTATTTATTTATATTTCTATAAATAATAAATAAAAATCGAAAGAGTTGTTGTGAATCGATCCAAATTGAAGAAAGAATCGAATATTTATTAATAAAATTTATCGTACGAGAATAAAGATAGAGTCCCATTCCACACGTCAATACCGACAAGAATGAAATTTATAGGAAGAGGAAAATCCGTCGACTTTAGAAATCGTGAGGGTTCGAGTCCCTCTATCCCCAAAAAGGCCCGTTTGATTCCCCAATTATTTATCCGATCCGCTCTTTTCGTTTCGTTAGCGGTTTAAAATTCGTTATGTTTTTCAATCATTCTACTCTTTTACAAATGGATCTGATTGTGGAAATTTTTTTTTTCTTATTACAATATTTGTGATATATATGATACGCGTACAAATGAACATCTTTGAGGAAGGTATTCCCACTTCCAATTTGAATGATTAACAATACATATCATTTCTTGTACTGTATTAAAACTTATAAAGTTTTCTTTTTGAAGATCCAAGAAATTACAGGGTCTGGATAAAGCTTTGTAAGACTTTTTTTGTCTTTTTAATTGACATAAACTCAAGTTATCTATTAAAATAAGGACGATGCACGGATAATGGTCGGGATAGCTCAGCTGGTAGAGCAGAGGACTGAAAATCCTCGTGTCACCAGTTCAAATCTGGTTCCTGGCACATGATTTATTTGTATGAGTATCCGTTTTACAAATGAATTGATATGGGTCAACATACATATTCATTACTAGTCTATATCATGATAGATACTTATCTATCTAGGTGTCTGAGAATATACCCTTTCTAGAATTATAGAATAGATGAGTAAAGAGTATGTCTATAAAATCTGTAAAATAAAAAAAAATTAGATTTGACTTCCTTTTCTTTTTTATTTGTTCATACGGTGTCTCTTACCGTTCAAAAACAATGTTAATACTTTAGATATTTAATACTTCATACATATTAAAATAGAAAGGTTAAATTAATTGGTTGAAAGACTCAAAGGTATAGTCTCGCGGAGTTGAAAGGTGGGAATAACCAAGATTCATTTCAGATACAGTACAAATAAAATCCAAGCCCTCCTCTCATTTCGTTGTCTTTTCTTTTCATATTCTATTTCTTCATTTCCTCCTATGTGACTTTGTCGAACTCATTTAAGTTTTGTGCGTGGTACATAGTTCATGATGCGAAACTCTTTTAGGTCATCCTAATACTAATTGTATTTTTTTAATTGTCTTGTTTTTTTTTTTTATTTATCCTTTTTATTTCTATTTTTTATTGTTTCTATTTTTATATATTTATTTATTTGAATAGAAACCATTTTTTTTTATTCTATTTATTTTGTATTATTTATTTGTATTTGATTTATATTTTATTTCGTTTTATTTAGCCCATTTAGAATAGAATGCGAATGAGACTTCCATTACGCTCTTTGGTCTATAAGAGAACGTACAAACATTATTTGAATACCTGGAGTTGTAGAAGTGAAAATTAGTTTCTTATTTTATTATTTATATTTAATTTTATTATTTATATTTAATGAGCATCCTGTATTTCATAAAAATTCGGGGCAATATAATCCTTACGTAAGGGCCATCCTATCCAACTTTCGGGCATTAAGATACGTTTCAGACGTGGATGATTATCATAAAAGATTCCCAACATATCATAAGATTCCCTTTCTTGAAAATCCGCACTTTTCCAAACCCAGAAAACAGACGGAATTCTAGGATTCCACCTTGGGGCAAATACTTTTATACATACCTCTTCTGGTTGATCTATACCATAAGCTATTCTCGTAAGATGATACACACTAGCTAACAGTCCGCCCGGTGCTACATCATAGGCACATTGGGAACGTAAATAATTGTAACCATATACATATAAAATGACAGCAATGGAATGCCAATCCCCAGGCTTTATTTGTAAAGTCTCTATTCCTTGGTAGTCGAAGCCCAAAGATCTATGAACTAACCCATGTTTGGCTAGCCAAGCAGACAAACGACCTTGCATCTTTTTTATCTCTCCCACATTTTGATTTGTATAAAACTTTTATTTGTCTCTATAAGTTAAGTATTTCACATTTACGATGAAATTTATGAAAATTATTGTTTGTTATTATGTAAAAAAATGTGAAAAAAAAAAAATCCTGCCTAATTCACTAATTCGGGGGAAGATACTGAACTCTTGTTGTATTTGAAAAATATTTCAAGAGGGATCTCCGAAGTCGATGTAGATGG